AGAGGCTCAAGCGGAGGCTCGTTTACTTATGTTTTCTCATATGAATCTCTTGTCTCCTACTATTGGAGATCCCATTTCCGTACCGACTCAAGATATGCTTATTGGGCTCTATGTATTAACGAGCGGGAATCGTCGAGGTATTTGTGCAAATAGGTATAATACATGTAATCGAAGAAATTATCCAGATGAAAGAATTGACGATAATAGCTATAAGTATACGAAAGAACCCCTTTTTTGTAATTCCTATGATGCAATTGGAGCTTATCGGCAGAAAAGAATCAATTTAGATAGTCCGTTGTGGCTTCGGTGGCGATTAGATCAACGCCTTATTGCTTCAAGGGAAGCTCCCATCGAAGTTCACTATGAATCTTTGGGTACCTCTCATGAGATTTATGGGCATTATCTAATAGTACGAAGTGTAAAAAAAGAAATTCTTTCTATATACATTCGAACCACCGTGGGCCATATTTCGCTTTATCGAGAAATCGAAGAAGCTATACAAGGGTTTTGCCGGGCCTGCTCATATGGTACCTAATCATCTTCTGGTGTCTAAACTAAGTAATTCTACGACTCCTTGGGCCTTTCCGGTTCAAGTATGACCACCATTGCTGACCTTTCTACGCGAATCAAGATCGAGAAAAGGAAGTTTTCCACTCATTGACTAAAATCCATTGGCGAATCCTACTCAGCGGAATACGGAGGTACTTATGGCAGAACGGGTGAGTCTGGTCTTTCACAATAAAATGATAGATGGAACTGCCATTAAACGACTTATTAGCAGGTTAATAGATCACTTCGGAATGGCATATACATCACACATCCTGGATCAAGTAAAGACACTGGGGTTCCAGCAAGCCACTGCTACATCTATTTCATTAGGCATTGATGATCTTTTAACGATACCTTCTAAGCGATGGCTAGTCCAAGATGCTGAACAACAAAGTTTGATTTTGGAAAAACACTATCATTATGGGAATGTACACGCGATAGAAAAACTACGGCAATCCATTGAGATATGGTATGCGACAAGTGAATATTTGCGACAAGAAATGAATCCTAATTTTAGGATGACTGAGCCTTTTAATCCAGTCCATATAATGTCTTTTTCGGGGGCTAGAGGAAATGCATCTCAAGTACACCAATTGGTGGGTATGAGAGGATTAATGTCTGATCCCCAAGGGCAAATGATTGATTTACCCATTCAAAGCAATTTACGCGAAGGACTTTCTTTAACAGAATATATAATTTCTTGCTATGGAGCCCGCAAGGGGGTTGTCGATACCGCTGTCCGAACATCAGATGCTGGATATCTTACGCGCAGACTTGTTGAAGTAGTTCAACACATTATTGTACGTAGAACAGATTGTGGCACTGTCCGAGGAATTTCTGTGAGTCCTCAAAATCAAAATAGGATGATGTCGGAAAGGGTTTTTAGCCAAACATTAATTGGTCGTGTATTAGCAGACGATATATATATGGGCCAGCGATCCATCGCCATTAGAAATCAAGATATTGGGATTGGACTTGTCAATCGACTCATAACCCTTCGAACACAAGCAATATCTATTCGAACCCCCTTTACTTGTAGGAGTACATCGTGGATCTGTCGATTATGCTATGGTCGGAGTCCGACTCATGGTGACCTGGTTGAATTGGGGGAAGCCGTAGGTATTATTGCGGGTCAATCTATTGGAGAACCAGGGACTCAACTAACATTAAGAACTTTTCATACCGGCGGCGTATTTACAGGGGGCACTGCAGAACATGTACGAGCCCCTTCTAATGGTAAAATCAAATTCAATGAGGATTTGGTTCATCCCACGCGCACACGTCACGGGCATCCGGCTTTTCTATGTTCTATAGATTTGAATGTAATTATTGAGGGTGAAGATATTATGCACAATGTGACTATTCCACCAAAAAGTTTTCTTTTAGTTCAAAATGATCAATATGTCGAATCAGAACAAGTGATTGCTGAGATTCGGGCGGGAGCAGACACTTTGAATTTTAAAGAGAGGGTTCGAAAACATATTTATTCTGATTCAGAGGGAGAAATGCACTGGAGTACTGATGTGTACCATGCACCCGAATTTACATATAGTAATGTCCACCTCTTGCCAAAAACAAGCCATTTATGGATATTGTCGGGGGGTTCACGCAGATCTAGTGTAGTTTCTTTTTCACTCCACAAGGATCAAGATCAAATGAATATTCATTCTCTTTCTGTCGAACAAAGAGTGATTTCTAGCCTATCGCTCTCAGTGAATAATGATCAAGCGGGACACAAATTTTTTAGTTCTGATTTTTCTGCTAAAAAAAAAGGTAGAATTCTTGAGATGTCTGATTATTCGGGATTTAATAGAATCATAGGTACTGGTCATTGTAATCTCATCCATCCTGCAATTCTCCACGCAAATTCGGATTTATTGGCAAAAAGGCAAAGAAATGGATTTCTTCTTCCATTCCAGTCGATTCAAGAGCAAGCGAAAGAGCTAATGCCCCATTCGGGTATCTCGATTGAAATACCCGTAAGGGGTATTTTCCGTAGAAATAGTATTCTGGCTTATTTCGACGATCCTCGATACAGAAGAAAGAGTTCCGGAATTACTAAATGGGGGACTCTGGGGGCGCATTCAATCGTTAAAAAAGAGGACTTGCTTGAGTATCGAGGACTCAAAAAAATTAAGCCAAAATACCAAATGAAAATAGATCGCCTTTTTTTCATTCCGGAGGAAGTGCATATTTTTCCCGAATCTTCTTACCTAATGGTACGGAATAATAGTATCATTGGAGTAGACACACAAATCACTTTAAATATACGAAGCCGGGTGGGCGGATTGGTCCGAATGGAGAGAAAAAGGGGAGGGGTTGAACTAAAAATATTTTCGGGAGATATCCATTTTCCCGGAGAGATAGATAAGATATCCCGACACAGTGGCATCCTGATACCGCCAGAAAGTGAAAAAAAAGAAGCCACCAAGGAATCAAAAAAATTGAAAAAGTGGATCTATGTTCAACGGATCACACCTACCAAGAAAAAGTCTTTTGTTTTGGTTCGACCCGTAGTCACATATGAAATAGCGGACGGTATAAATTTAGCAACACTCTTCCCCCAGGATCCGCTGCGGGAAAAGGATAATTTGCAATTTCGAGTTGTCAATTATGTCCTTTATGGGAAGGGCAAAGCCGCTGGGGGAATTTCTGATACAAGTCTTCAATTAGTTCGGACGTGTTTAGTGTTGAATTGGGACCAAGAGAACAAAAGTTCTTCCGTCGAAGAGGTTTGTGCTTCCTTTGTTGAAGTACGTACAAATGGTCTGATTCGAGATTTCCTAAGAATCAACTTAGTGAAATCCAGTATTTCGTATCTCAGAAAAAGGGATCAGCCGTCGGGTTCAGGATTAATTTTTGATAATGGTTCAGCTCGCACCAATAGCAATCCGTTTTATTCCGTTTTTGGCAAGGCAGGGGTTGAACAATCGCTTAGACAAAATCAAGGAACTATTCGTACGTTGTTGAATAAAAATAAGGAATGCCAATCTTTGATAATTTTATCATCATCTAATTATTTTCGAATGGGTCCATTGAACGATGTAAAATATCACAATGTGATAAAACAATCAATTCCAATTCAAAAAGATTCGCTAACTCCAATTAAGACTTCGTTGGGACCCTTAGGAACATTCCTTCAAATTGCGAATTTTTATTCATTTTACTATTTAATAACTCATAATCATATCTCGGTAACTAAATATTTGAAACTTGACAATTTAAAACAACCTTTTCAAGTACTTAAATATTATTTAATGGACGAAAACGGGGAAATTTATAATCCTGATACAGATAGTAAGATCCTTTTGAATCCATTTAATTTGAATTGGTATTTTCTCCAGCCTAATTATTGTGAGGAAATGTCCCCGATAATTAGTCTTGGGCAGTTTCTTTGTGAAAATGTACGTATAACCAAAAGGGGACCATACCTAAAATCCGGTCAAGTTTTAATCGTTCAAGTTAACTCTGTAGTAATACGATCAGCTAAGCCTTATTTGGCTACTCCTGGAGCAACTGTTCATGGACATTATGGAGCAATCCTTTACGAAGGGGATACATTAGTTACATTTATATATGAAAAATCGAGATCTGGTGATATAACGCAGGGTCTTCCAAAAGTAGAACAGGTGTTAGAAGTGCGTTCGCTTGATTCAATATCGATGAACCTAGAAAAGAGAGTTGAGGGTTGGAACGCGAGTATAACAAGAATTCTTGGGATTCCCTGGGGATTCTTGATTGGTGCTGAGCTAACTATAGTGCAAAGTCGTATCTCTTTGGTTAATAAGATCCAAAAGGTTTATCGATCGCAGGGGGTGCAGATCCATAATAGGCATATAGAAATTATTGTACGACAAATAACATCAAAAGTTTTAGTTTCCGAAGATGGAATGTCTAATATTTTTTTACCCGGCGAACTGATTGGATTGTTACGAGCGGAACGAATGGGGCGTGCTTTGGAAGAAGTGATCTGTTATCGAGCTATCTTATTGGGAATAACGAGAGCGTCTCTGAATACTCAAAGTTTTATATCCGAAGCGAGTTTTCAAGAAACCACGCGAGTTTTAGCAAAAGCTGCTCTCCGAGGTCGTATCGATTGGTTGAAAGGCCTGAAAGAAAACGTTGTTCTGGGGGGGATAATACCAGTCGGTACCGGATTCAAAGGATTAGTCCACTGTTCAAGGCAGCATAACAACATTCTTTTGGAAAGACAAAAAGGGAATTTATTCGGGGGGGAAATGAGAGATATTTTCTTACACCACAGAGAATTATTTGACTCGTGCATTTCAACGACTTTCCATGATACCACAATTGCTTAGAGGGTTTAATGAGTCCTAGTAGCGAATTCTTTTAACTATTTGTGATCATTTGATTTCTTAATGGTAAGAAAATAAAGATAATAATGAATAGAACGAAGGATAATAATGAATAGAAAGTAATGAATGGCCTGGGTCGTGTATCAATGGTCACTCTTCGGTAGAAGAGAAGGTTCCCTCGGAACAATTATTTATTTCAGGGCGCCTCGTCTCTTAAAAAAAAAGAGGAAGTGGGGGAGAAATGGCAAGAAGGTATTGGAACATCCATTTGGAAGAGATGATGGAAGCAGGAATTCATTTTGGGCATGGTACTCGGAAATGGAATCCGAGAATGGCACCTTATATATCTGCAAAACATAAAGGTATTCATATTACAAATCTGACTCGAACTGCTCGGTTTTTATCAGAAGCTTGTGATTTAGTTTTTGATGCAGCAAGTAGGGGAAAACAATTCTTAATTGTTGGTACTAAAAATAAAGCAGCTGATTTAGTCGCGCGAGCTGCAATAAGGGCTCGGTGCCATTATGTTAATCAAAAATGGCTCGGCGGTATGTTAACCAATTGGTCCACTACAGAAACGCGACTTCACAAGTTCAGGGATTTGAGAACGGAACAAAAAGGGGGGAGACTCGACAGTCTTCCCAAAAGGGATGCCGCTATTTTGAAGAGACAATTATCGCGTCTGCAAACGTATCTGGGCGGGATAAAATATATGACGAGGGTACCCGATATTGTAATCGTCGTTGATCAGCAAGAAGAATATACGGCTCTTCGAGAATGTATCACTTTGGGAATTCCAACAATTTGTTTAATCGATACAAATTGTGACCCCGATCTCGCAGATATTTCGATTCCAGCAAACGATGACGCTATAGCCTCAATCCGATTAATTCTTAACAAATTAGTATTCGCAATTTGTGAGGGTCGTTCTAGCTATATACGAAATCGTTGATTAATAATAAGATAAATAAATTATTTTGGTAACTCCATAGATTTATGGATTGGGTTACTATTCCTGAATCGCACAAAAGAAAAGAGACAAACCTGGTGGATATTATGCAATTAGCAGATATTCAAAATATACAATTCAAGTAGACAAGTCGAAAAGAAGATGGTTGAATCAAAATAATTCTTTTTAAATTTCTATTTCGGTCAGAGGGCAATATGAATGTTCTATCATGTTCCATGAATACACTAAGGGGGTTATACGATATATCCGGTGTGGAAGTAGGCCAACATTTCTATTGGCAAATAGGTGGGTTCCAGGTCCATGCCCAAGTACTTATTACTTCTTGGGTTGTCATTGCTATCTTATTAGGTTCAGCCTTTATAGCCGTTCGGAATCCACAAACCGTTCCGACTGCCACTCAAAATTTCTTCGAATATGTCCTTGAATTCATTCGAGACGTGAGCAAAACTCAGATTGGAGAAGAATATGGCCCATGGGTTCCCTTTATTGGAACTCTGTTTCTTTTTATTTTTGTTTCTAATTGGTCAGGTGCTCTTTTACCTTGGAAAATCATAGAGTTACCTCATGGGGAGTTAGCCGCACCCACGAATGATATAAATACTACCGTTGCTTTAGCTTTGCTCACGTCAATAGCATACTTTTATGCGGGTCTTTCCAAAAAGGGATTAGGCTATTTCAGTAAATACATTCAACCGACTCCAATTCTTTTACCCATTAACATTTTAGAAGATTTCACAAAACCTCTATCACTTAGTTTTCGACTTTTTGGGAATATATTAGCCGATGAATTAGTAGTTGTTGTTCTTGTTTCTTTAGTACCTTTAGTGGTTCCTATACCCGTCATGTTCCTTGGATTATTTACAAGCGGTATTCAAGCTCTTATTTTTGCAACTTTAGCTGCGGCTTATATAGGTGAATCTATGGAGGGACATCATTGACTCGTTTTCGAAATAGTCTTTTTTTTTTCTAGCTTAGAACAAAGGCAATGTATGCGTGACTCAAGATAATCTACATATACTTAGGAAAAATACATATCCAAACATAAATCTACAAATACAGCATATACGATCAAGAGTCATAGAAAAAAATTACGATATTGGGGAATTGTAGGAAAGAGATCTAAAGGATCTTTTTCCTCAAATTCCTCTTTGGCCTTATTATATCATCCCCCCCTCTCCCCGCCAATTAATATTTTCTTTATATTGTTTTGTTCATTTTTGTTCATTCAATTCGAATAGCAAATACCAAGAGTGATAATTTGAATCAAAATTATTATAGTATCACAGGCGGGTGATTAAAAAAAAAAAAAAGAAAGATGCTTTATAAAAAGATTCCCCTTTTAGTTTATTTGCGTCAATTTTTCAATTCAACGATTGACCAAAAGAGAATATTAATATAATAAATTGCATGGCCATACCTCAATCAAATACTGATATTTAGTTCTATGCAATGATTTCGCCCCAATGAATTCGTCTATTTGGACTGTAGCCTGGTGGATAATGATAACGAAAAGGAATAGAAAAAAAAGAGATTTCTAAAAAACGGGGTGATTCGGCGAGGGGGACATAATTAGGTATATGGAATCAAATGCCAACTCTTGTGTATTTTTTGAATTTGAAAAGGGGTTCTAGAATACGATTGACTTTAAGATACGAATACTTGGAGTCTAAGATATGAATAATTGGTTTACGTTTTGTAAGAAAGACATGTATATGGGATATTAGATATTGCTAGTTATATATGAACTAAAGATATATCTAATCCACCCTACTCTTGTGATTATTGTGAATTTCGATAGGGATTCGAATAGAAATTGTTCGATTTCGTCTTTGCTTTGACTGGGAATTTAATCAATAAAAATAAAGAGATGAAAGAAAGAAAACGAACGAAGAATTCAAAAAAGGGTTCCGAAAAAAGAAATGGAAGAACAAAAGTCGTATGGATTTACAAAAATCCTGTGTTGTGCCTGTGGATCGAAACTAAAAAAGAGATATCTAAAAAGTTTTGATGGTTCAATAATAATATTATTATTACGCCAATTGGGAGTTCTTAGTTACTTCGGCTGGGCGAATCCTAGTGACGGAATAATTAAGTCATAATTTATTGGACGATTGTATCATTAACGATTTCTTTAGTTTTTCTTTATTTGAGTGCGAGGGACTTATCATGAATCCACTGATTTCTGCCGCTTCCGTTATTGCTGCTGGGTTGGCTGTTGGGCTTGCTTCTATTGGACCTGGAGTTGGTCAAGGTACTGCTGCGGGCCAGGCAGTAGAAGGGATCGCGAGACAGCCCGAGGCGGAGGGAAAAATACGAGGTACTTTATTGCTTAGTCTGGCTTTTATGGAAGCTTTAACAATTTATGGGCTGGTTGTAGCATTAGCACTTTTATTTGCGAATCCTTTTGTTTAATCCTAGAAATAGTAAGGGAAATTTACTTTTTTTTTTTTTTTCTCGTAGTTATTATATCTGTGTTTCTGGCTTTTTCGAATTCTATCAAGATTTAACTCCTACAATTGGAAGGACTGATTTGAGGATGGGGAATTAGGATAGGCATACCAGTTCGCCCATTTCTTTCCCTTTCTTTTCTTAGTCTAAAGGAAACCCTCTTTTTAAGTGATGCTTCAACAAACGAGGGGTTTTTCAATTGACAGGAGTCCCGGCCCTAATACTAATAAGTATCCCTCTTATCGGGAATCCCCAATTCAAAGAAAGGATTTCGAAATCGAATTTTTGACCCTGTTTCGAAATTCGAAATAGGTAAATTACTAAAAAAACAAATAAATTATATAAATATATATTACGGAGAAAAAAAAAGAACTGCGTTCTTTTTTTTTTAGTCTATCTAAAAGAGGAGATCATATGAAAAATGGAACCGATTCTTTCGTTTCTTTGGTTAACTGGCCATTCGCCGGGAGTTTCGGGCTTAATACCGATATTTTAGCAACAAATCCAATAAATCTAAGTGTAGTGCTTGGTGTATTGATCTTTTTTGGAAAGGGAGTGTGTGCGAGTTGTTTATTTCAAGAATAGGCTGGACCCAACCAGCTGCACTTTTTTTCGTTATAACTAGGACCAAAGGGAAAAGGGTGCATGAGTCCGCGAATTACTTCTGAATAAATTTCAAATCATATTTAAGAACCATAGCAGTTCGTGATTTGTTGGTAAATATATTTTGATTCTCTATCAACCAAACCAATAATGCGGGACCATTAACTTAACATGGTTAAAGCTAAAGTTTGAAGTCCAGACACAGCACGGTACTCTTTCTACTACTATGTTTTACTATAGAATAGAAATGTTTTCAAAATGAATAAATAATTATTGGACTTTTTTCGATATAAAACACTCATGTTGATAAAAAGATTTGATCCTTTTATTGGTAGTGGAAATTTTATTGGAAAATATTGGAAAAATAGGTATTTCAACCAACCCCTTATTTATGCTGAATCGATGACCTCCATATAAAGTAAGAAGAATTCTTTGGATTTGAAGAAAAAAAGAAACAACTTTGCTGACAATTATATGTTTTGATTTGGTCAGAAGAGTCCTCCAAATATTCTGTTCTTGGATTAGGGATCAGTCGCAAGATTCATTTTGGAATATGAATAGAGAAGAGAGGGAGAGGATAGGCTCATTACATTAAAAAAAGATATGGGAACCCCCCATCCATAACATAAGTAGTTGACGTAATTGAGTGGGAGAGCCAAATGAATCGAAAAATTCATGTTTGGTTCGGGAAGGGATCATCGAAGTTTTGAGATGAATGGAAAGATAATCTACTTTCATTAAGTGATTTATTAGATAATCGTAAACTGAGGATTTTGAATAGTATTCGAAATTCAGAAGAACTGCAGAGAGGGGCCATTGAACGGCTGGAAAAAGCCAGGGCCCGGTTACGAAAAATCGAAATAGAAGCAGATCAGTTTCGAGTGAATGGATACTCTGAGATAGAACGAGAAAAATTAAATTTGATTAATTCAACTTATAAGACTTTGGATCAATTAGAAAATTACAAAAATGAAACCATTCATTTTGAACAACAAAGAGCAATTAATCAAGTCCGACAACGGGTTTTCCAACAAGCTTTACAAGGAGCGCTCGGAACTCTGAATAGTTGTTTGAACAAGGAGTTACATTTACGTACCATTAGTGCCAATATTGG